CTGGGGAGGAAGCTGATTGACCGATGGTTCACTCTCCTCCGTGTGGGACTCCCCTGCCGTTTTGGAGTCCGAGAATGATTCCTCGAGAACTCCAAGTTCAAAGGGATCTTCCTCCCACATGGAGGACCCGTTAGGGCCCGTGGAAGGAAGTGCTTCCCCTCCTACTGCAGCCCATATAATGGGCTCCAACAGGGGCAAAGCCTGACCACCCAGTAGGTGGCTGACTTTGATCCGGAGGAAAGAGATTACTACGGTGATGAAAAAGACCAAGAAGAGATTGAGAATCCCCCCTCGGTTTTTCACCGTAATATGCCCTGAGGAATTCCTACCAGCAGACTTTCCTGTACTCAAAGTGAATTGTCTAAGTGCTCTTGCTCTCCCTGGTCTCATTGTCTATCTCGTAATCATTTGATTCCGTCTGACTCCTCCTACTCCTCCTTCTCCTCTTTCATCGTCGTTAGTCCTTTTGACATAAGATTCTCGGCCACCTCTGGTCCGGGTGGGCCTCCTATGGATTCCTCTAACTCAATGAATGAAGGGAGGAGTATGAGGAAGGCCGGCTTTCTAGATGAAAATGAAAACAAAAAGGAAAAGGGTCAAACCATATCTTACTTAATAATCTGACTGAATGACGAAGAGCTCTTTATGTGGTCTCACTTTACCACCATCTGAAATGCGCGAAACTTCGATTGGTGGAAGCCAGTCCATGAAGATTCTCCCTTTTCCTACGTGCACTTCCCCTCTTTTGGTAAGCATCCAGTATCTCAGCAAATGAACATTTCTCTAAGCTTATCCTGTAGCTTATACGTCGTTTGAAAGCTGCTTCAAGGATCCAACGAATAGCTAAGGTTTGTTGACGATCCCTGGCTACAATCCCAGGGACATCATAAATAGTACCCGCTACTCCTACTTTTGCTACTTCGCATATGGGCTTTATATTCTCTACGGCGTCAACCATAAGTTTGATTACATCGCGTTCAGTTCGAGCTGGGCGATGAAAAGTTTGATAAACAATAGCACGAACTCTCGTTCTTTTACCTTCTTTCATGCGAAAATTGACCAACTTCTTGATCAATAGTTTTTGCTCACCATCCAAGCCCCCCATATAGCTGAAAATTTCCGAGCAATTGGAAGCCGCTTTCGATGACGAGGCCGATAAATTTATATTACGCAATCGTTACTGTCCATCTTTATCAGCCAACTCCCCAGTTTCCATCTTTCCTTTTAGAGTTTACCACTCTTCATAGCTTCTTGAACTTTCTTTAGGGTCTTGCTCCCTGAGTTCCAGAGTTTACACTCTCGCGTCATATGGCTCCGCCCCGGAATCATGCTTACGCCCTCTCTCCTTTTAGAAATACTCTCGTTCCTCTCGCAACAAGTGCTCGAGTAAGAAATACCTCTCCTTTTCAGTCGAGTTGCTAAAGCACCTGGGATGAGCGTCCTCTGATCTAAATAAGAGCTCCTGTTTGCTTTCTGGCAATGAGCTAGCTTAACCCTGATTGCGACAGGCTTAATACAGTCATGTTGGATCTCCTATTCGTTCTGCTACCACAGGAAGAGAAAGACTGATTGCGACAGCTCAACCGGATGAGACATCTCTTATTTACAGAACTGTGCCAACCGAGGAACGCCTACCAACTCCGCCAACCCCATTGATTTAGCCGCACCTGAACCCGCAACCGAGGAACGCCTCTCCTTTCAGTCGAGTTCCGTTGGACCTCTACTCCGCCTACTTCTTGTGCCGACTTCGACTGCCTTATTTCGGGTGAAGAGTAAGGGGTGGTAGGCTTAGTAGGGCTCGAACCTACAATATAACCGTTATGAGCGGTACGTTTCAACCAATTAAACTATAAGCCCCTACGGATCTCTACATGCAATTTGCTCACTTCGGGAAGAGCGGACGCAAGCAAAGGGGAGGCCTTTGCTCTATCTGCTTCTTCCTCTTCCCAGGAATGCCCAATTAGATAAAATAATGATTTTCTTATTGTTTATAGATAGATAATCTTATATATCTATTATTTAGAATAATAAGAAAATCAAGCAAGCGGTCCTTTCGCGACTCAAACTGCCGGTACGCTTTCCGGCTCGCAACGATTCAAACGGGCGGGGGCTCTCTATTTGCTTGCAATGCCGGCTGTTCGCGTTTAGTTAAAAGTAGAAGTAGAGGGCGCCCACACAACGACCGACGGACTCGTGGTATTGAAAACCTCATTAGATGAGAAGGTAGTTGACTGGCAGACCCCTGAATGTACGTTAGCCAAAAGCCCCTATCCACTCAATCTGGAAAGAGAATAGACCGCCGTGAACTCCGGCGAAAGACCCCGTACGACCTGCGGGAGTTGAAGGTTGCTGGCTTGGCTTGCCCGTGGGCCGTGGTATCCTGACGTCCCTCCCGCTACGGCTCGCTGTACGTTCCTTTAGCTATAGGCGTGTCCCATCCGATAATAGTCCGTTCCACCGGAAGCTCAGTGGGGTTTCATACGAGGGTCCCGCGTACTGTGCCATCGCCCAACCAGTACGGCCGTGTCTCTGCTATGGTCAACAAGCTCTTGTGTAGGGACTTGCGGTAAGCCAAGCCGCCATTTTTTCACCGTCCCTTCGCAGTTTCGGTGAGGAGTGAGAGAGGCCTATTATGCCTAGCGAAAGTAAGCGGGGCAGGATCTGAAAGAATTCAAGACCTAAAATCAAAAGCCAAGGTAATGTCTTCAAGAGGTTCCATTCATCATCAGGCTATTTCAGTAGATCGTTCAACTCTAGCTTATGTTAGCCTTGCGTTCACTTACAAAAAAAGAGGTAGTCTTACTACTTTATGAGATTTAAGCAATCTCAGATTGACTGCTATTCCCACTCGGTAAGTCTGAAAATGGGCAATCATTCCGCCCTTCGGTAAACATTCAAACTTAGACGTCTATCTCACTCTTCAACTCATAGCTCTAAAAACCAGAGTTAACGGGGATCGCATTCAACCGCATTAAACTGCTAAGAGATAGCAACTGCTAACATCTAGGCAATATGCAATATTGCTCTTATCCCAATAGTATTGATATTCCCGGTATTCTGCTATCTATGATTTGCTTTCTTACTGTTGCAGAAAGACAGAATGAAGAACAATTTTTGTGTTATCAACCAAGGAGTGCCTAGTAGGATGTCGTAGGTGCCCCAAAAAACGATTGTTCCGGTTGAACAATTTGTCAACAGGAGGGGTCCTCCGAAGGCGCTGGCGAAAGCTAGGTCATGTTTTCCGTCTCTCGCTTTGAAAGTGGATTCTTTCTCTTACATGATCCAGGTGATGTGTACCAGTGGATACCCAGTTACTCAATCAAGGTCTATTATGGCCAGAGCGAATCCAATCCGGTTTGTTTCCATTCTGCGATAAGAATGATGCATTCTCCTGTATGGATGAAATGAAATTCAGGAGGCTCGTTGAGACCTCTTCTTTAAAAGAGCTATCAGCAGAACAAAAACCTCGGAGGATGGGCCGACTAGGTCAGGTTGTTGAGGGAGGTGGCAAAAGCCTTCTATTCGCCATTGGGAACTACGTTAATCATAGGTTGTTACACCCCTTCCATGTTTGGGGGGGCGGAGAAGACGTCTCCCCGGACTTTTAACCAAACACAGCCTTTTGATCGACTGGTTGGCAGTAGGCACTCTTTCTCCTTTGACTTAAAGTCGGCCACTGATCGTTGGCCTTTAGTCTTTCTGTTTGAGGTGGTGCAGTACCTATTTGACCGCTACTTTGCCTCAAGTGTGGTTAATTCTGCATTTGCATGCAATATCTTTGAGGTGCCTTTTGTTAAACTTAAACGAAGGTTCTCTCAAGTATGCTTTGTGGCAGGGCAGCCATTGGGGATATCACGGTTCTTGGCCTACTTTCGCGCTATCACACCATATATTAGTGTGGTGGTGTGCGAAACAGGTGCACCCTGACCCTGCCTGGTGTACGCTTTACATCGTACGCGGTACTCGGTGATGATGTTGTCATTGCCGATCAGAGGGAATGAATTTGAATCGATTACCAAGCCATGTCCCCTCATGCTATATGAGACTGAACTCTCAGTTTGTATATGTGGAAAGAGACCTAAGAGAACTGAAACTCACTTCTAACCTAGGGGCCATAGAATAGGGATGAAGAGGAGAGAGGCGAGGTGAGTCGCAGACTGACGAAGCGAAGCATTGAGAACGTAGAGCCGAAAAAGAAGGACTATTGCTTATGTATCCATACCCCCGATAGCTAGTTCATCACTCTCCCAACTCAATTCACAAGGACTTGGAGGATCAAAATCTATGTTGATGGACGTGATTTCTCAGCTAATTGTGGTGAGCAAGATATGAGATGATCAGTCTCCCTGATTCTTGAACTGTATACCGAATCTAGTGAGAATCCCGTGTCAAATGTTTCTTCCTGAGGTTGATTCATCGAGATCTTGTGCTTCTTTTCACAAGACATGGAGATTGAGAGAAAGATTCAGATCAGTAAGGAGACCGACTAAGTCACTTGCGGTGGCGGACATGGACCCATACTCTGACTCTCCTATTTTTACTTATTTCCTTCTTTTCCCGTAGGATCTCCCAAGAAAAAGCCAATATCCTGAGAGTGATCTAGAAATTCCCACGAAGGCCAATCAGCATCACTAAAACAAGAGCAAGTTGAGAGGAAAGTGTCAAGTGCAGACAATTCAGAGAAGATATCTCAACAATCTTTTGAAAGCGTTTAATAGGAAGGAATAGAAACAGGAATCTAAACCTTCTTTTCTATCTAAGGTCTCATCAGAAATTGTGAAAGTTCACTGAGTAAGCTATGTCAGGTCTGGTTATGCTAGCAACCACCAAGAATGCTACGATAGAGATGAGGATTAGCAAAGTGGAACTTCCAACAGCAGAGCAGACAAAGAGGACCCAGAAGTGACTATAGGAGAAGGGAGAGGTTCTTTCCATGCCAGCCTTGACCAATAGATCAGTAATGTTTTGAGAAAGATAGAAGCAGAAGTTCTACTCACTTTTTGACCAAGATTGAGCCAGATACTTTATAGAAAAGATGGCATTTTTGATGCATACTATGTCATCAATATTCAGAGGATTGGACCATGTGATTCTAAGATCATCAACATATACTAGAATGTACAGAGCATGACCACCGCTCATAAAGAGAGAGAGATAAAGTTGACTGAAAACCAAGCTCAGAGAGTTCTTTCAAAGCAGCAAGAGTAGTCATGAATCATTCTTCCTTCGATTGGATAATTCCCATTGGATTGTCAGCTATTGCATCAAATGTTCCAGCTCCGCCCAATTCTCGAAGTCATGTTAGGAGAGGTATTTCTTACTCGGAGAGGGAGGCCACTATCAGCTACTCTGCAACTTCTCATCCCACGGGTTGGCATTTCTCTTTTCTTGCTCTTTCTTTTCTTTCTCTTTCGGTAGTGGACGGGCTAAAGGGATTTGCTTACGCGCTAGCGCTTTCGTTCACTTTTCTCACATTTCTAGTACCAACTAATACTAATGAATTCGGGCGAGAGTCTTCAAGTATAAGGAGATGGTAAATAAACAAGTGCTCCAGTTCCACCGGTTCCTAATTAATGGGGGAGTTGCTGCGCTCTCTTCTATGTAAATAGAGATTTTCCACGGTAAAACAAGTGCTTGGCTTTGTTACTACATCCCGATAAATAGGTTAGGTTACTTTCTTGCTACGCCCGTTGACTAACTAGAAGAAAGAGAATGAATAGACAGGATAACTAGTTCCCGTTGGTTGACAACAGCTCCCTTTTCCTTTAGCTTACCAGTTATACCTAATGTGGCGCGGTCGACATATTACTATAGGGCGAGCTATGTTAGCCAACCCTTTCCTCAGCTGCAAGGTCTCTGCCATAAGTTTCAACCCAAACTCAGGCAACTTAAGCACCGGCTCTAACTTGATAGAATGCCCCACCCCAGCAATGGCCATTGGAGAGGTACTATCAATTAGTAACTCGACTAAAAGGAGAGGGATTTCCTTCTAACTAGTGGCTGAGAGTAAGCAAGCTACCTTCATTCAACAGATTAGTGGTTGAGTCAATAACATGCTCCGGGGCGGGGATCATTGGTCTTCTCTTTTGCATTTTCGCTGCCTGCCTTTTTCTTCGTGTCCGTCCGTATCGCAAAGCGGGTCGACGCCAGCTATAAGAAAATAGGGGGGCCAACCAAGACCCCCTAATAAAGCTTTTTTTGATAAAGCAAACGATTCGTTCCGACAACTCCGGACCAGATTAACCCCTTTAAATTAGCCGATCTTCCAAAATCGATCGGGCGGGCTGGTTGGGAAGGGGTTATTGGCGGAGAAAAGAATCGCTGAGAGATAGATTCTACTATTTAGTCAGGACGAATGAGTGGTTGTGCAGCATGCTCCGGAGGAGATTGACCCTTCCCCGAGTTAGCCCAGTCGGAAAGGAGAGGGCCCGCTGTCTAGACTTTCAGCACCTGTACGAAACGAAGGAGCGAAGCCTGCTTAGTCTCTTACTCGAAGAACGGCCTCCGAGCGACCGTAGCTAAGTACGTACCCAGTGTAGTTTCTGTTTAATTAGTATTCCTTGTTTGTTTGTACTGATGTGACTGTATCCCGTCTGTTCCGCTTGGTTCATTGTGTTTTTCGCTTCCCTGGCTTAAAGGACGGAACCACCGAGGAATACCGGTTAGCAGCTCTAGTAGGATGTATACTGTGCTTTGTTCCCTGTCTCTTTCTTTCATCCTCCGAGTAATTCTCCAAGCCTAATAGGAACATCGCTAGCTCGGTCAGTTTGTGTTTCTCCTGCTTTCCTCTATCTTCCTTCTCTCAATCGTTCAGATCTTTGTTTACATCGGTATATGTAAGGGACATCTTATGGGTTCTTCTGTAGTAATCTTTCGACAGTTCCGGTTAAACTTCTACTTTCACTCGGAACATCCCGGGTGTTGGCTTCCCTGTAATTCCGTGTAAGGAAGGTTAGTAAGTAAGCTAAGCCCTGTCAGGAAGTAATCCCAGGAATGTTTGTTAGTTGTTAGTAAGGTAAGCCAGGTAAGCCATGTCAGTTGGTAAGAAAGTAATCCCTTCCAGAGTTGTAAGGTTAGTAAGCTTTTCCCGTTTATAGGAATGGGTTTCTAAGCCTAGGAAGTCAAGGAAGTTGTGTTGGTCTTTCCCTGGTTCCTTGTTCCCCTGTTGCCCTAAGAGAAGGGCTGTTGTGATTCTACGGTTTAGAGCATTTCCAAGATAGCTAGTTAGCTCCTAGTAGCTCTTAGTAGATGGCCGGGCACTTCCCAACCACTTTTCTTGATTCCTTACCGGCCTTGAGAAATGAAGAAGGAGAGATCCCTATCCCAACCAGATAATCTTTTACCGGAACATACCTTGTTCTATTATACGCCTCAGCCTTTCGCTACTAATACAGCAAAACCAGTAACTGAGTCGACTATAGTAGCATTTGATGCGTCACCTTCCCTATGAAACTCTTGACTTTACAGTAGTTGTGGCATCCGCTTCCCTTTCTGAGTCTGATTCCGATGCTAATTATCCAGTTGATGGGGAATTGACGGCCCTTTCATTGACAAGTAGTTCATTCCACTGAAGAGGGAATGCTTGTAGCTAGAAGAAGAGCTTTTGCAACAAAATCATTGACTTTCCTAGGAACCTCATTGACTGATGTCAAGGTTGAAGCAAGAGCTAACAGAGACTACTTTCTTTCACCGCGAATTGCCTTTGATGCAAAACCATATACCGATCCTGTTAAGTCTTGAATTGACTTCTGATGTCCTGGCTGCCCCTTAAGCCTGGAAGAAGAGTGACTCGGGCAGGGGAATAGGACATTCAATTAGAAGGAAGAACTTTCTCGCCTGTGAGAGCATGATAGGATAGGACGTCACTGTCTTTATGAGGGTGTGACGCTATGGACCCAGGGGAATCAGTCTATCTAGCATCCCAACGGACTTCTCGCTTTCTTCTTGATATAGGAAAGCATTCATGCGTAGTCTATAAGAGAAAGTCTATGAGTGGGTCAGTGGAGAAGTAAGCAGGTCGTTTACAGAAGAGAGCGCGGAAGCAAATGAGTTGACAAAACCAGCCTACCATGTCCAGCTTCAAGAGAAGTTGCTGATCCAATCATCATCCCAGTGATTAGGCTAACTACATTCCTTTTTTTCGAAAGAGAAAGAAGTCAAAGGCGTTCCTCTCCTTTTAGTCGAGTAGTAGGCGTTCCCCGAGCCCACTTTTTAGCGACATGATAGCATGAACTCTTCCCCAATGTAAACATTTCCTGCCTAACAGATTTGTAGACGTCCAGGAAGCTTAAGATCTTAACAAGAAAGATATAGGCGATGGCGTCGCCAATTGCATGAAAGAAAGGCCTTTTAGGGGAGTTGGCTCGTGTGTGGAGTGAATTCCTCTGTCCTGTGTGCGGAAGGCATATGAAGTAGTCCAGTAAGGATTCAAGTCAGGTTGTATTTGGATTTTGCAACTCGGAAATTATCATAGATTTATGATCCTTTCCTTACCCTACTGCCTATAAACATTCAAAATATGCAAAATAGCCCTTATATAAATATAACCAAGCCAATCTACGAGTGGATATTGCCTTTTTTTTCATCGGCGATCTTTCATGGAGTTGCCGAAGCCAGAAAATCTGCTAATGCAATCCGCAGAATTACATCAGATCAAGGTGTGGATCTATTTCGAACAAGTGATATCCAAGAAGAAGCCATTCGTTACTTCTCCAACCTGTTTCAGTTTTCACCGGTGAACCACACTCGAGCCTCTATCTCATCCCTTCGCTCTTTTATCGACTTCAGATGCTCCAACGAGATGCAAGCGAATCTTCTGCAACAGGTTACTACGGAGGAGATTCCAAATTGTCTTTTCAGCATGCCGCTCGACAAATCCCCTGGCTCGGATGGTTTTCCAGCTGACTTTTACAGATTAACTTGGGATATTGTTGGCCCGGACTTTGTTGTTCAAACTAAAAGAAAGAACGCTAATCAAATTCTTGTTATTAAAGGTCCGATCTGATGTTTACGATTTGTTGTGGTTAATCTTCCCCCCAATTGACTAAGTGCAAGTTAGAACATGGTAGCTTCTGATTCACGGCCAATGAGACTCCGCTTGCGAGCTGAACTCTTTTTGGCATCATTCGCAGTGAGAGAAGAGAGCATACGCAGTGAAGAAGGGGGTGGAGCTTATATTTCAAAGTATATTAAAGGTATTCTAAAATCAAGATTATCCCGACGTGAGCAGTCACGCTGGAATATAATAGATGATACAACTTCTATGGCTTTCTTTGAAGAATTTTCGTCTCTTAATCCAGTTTTTCATACTTTCTTATTTTACGGGAGGCTACCCTCTCCTTTTAGTCGAGTAAGAAATACCTCTCCTCATCTCTCTATCCATAAAAAAGCCCTTCCCAGAGGAGAGCGGAAGCTCCAGGATGAGTATGCCCTGGATTCCCGGATTCATTCTCGTCCTGATCCACTCTGGAATTTTCGGAATCTACAAAAACATTCTAGGAAAGGGCTCGTAATGATCTTCTCAAAGATCACAAGGTGCTGAAGTGGCAGGCGTTCCTCGGGGGATCCGTAGGTTTTTGTGAAAGGGATGCTCTTACTTATCATGTCTGAAAAGAAAAACCGAATTCCTCGATTTCATTCGATTCATCCACATTTCCATTTCTTGTAGAGGAAGGCTAACTGCTTGCTGGCTGGGAGCTGTATGAGCGGTAACGTCCACGTACGGTTCCGTGAGAAGGGCGGTGGACAGAAATGGCCTTGGAGGAACCCCTTACTCTCGTCTTCAATGGGGTCTGCTCTTTTTTTTTTGGGAGAGTATGCCAATATGATCTTAATGAGGTGCGGAACTTTGCATCTGACATTCGTTGGGCTTCCCTCTTCGGGAGCCTGCGTCCCGGCGTTTTTGTGCAATAAACCCCTCCGGCCGAAGACTAGTGGTAGGTGGTCCCGCGTAGCTTTCGGAGAAGGGTAGCCTTGTGTGTAAGCACAGCAATGAACCGCG